GGATTCGTGTATTTCAGTTAAAAGACCTGAAGTAGCAAAGCCTTGGGTAAAAATAGCACCGGGCCCAATTATTGTGCTTAGAATATTTTTCTTTTTTTTGAAATATGGAACTATATGAATAAGGGAAAAACTCCACGAAAGGAAGATTAATGATTCATATAAATCACTTAGTGGAAAATGTCCCGAATAAATCCAACGAGTCACTAATAATCCGGTTATACAGAAAAAAGTTATTATCGTGCCTTTTTCGGCTGAATCAGATAGTTTTCCAATTTCATCAACTAAAAAGCTTATCAAATGAATTGTAATTACAATCGAAACGATCGAAAAAGAAATATGAGTTAATATATGCTCTAAGGTTGAAAATATCATAAAAAGTTAAAAGAGGAGTCCCTTTATTATCTAAAAAATATAATTCTATATAATTAATATATTGAAATGGCGAATTGAATTCATTATAGGATGTATTTACTTTTTTTAATAGATGATATGCCGCTACTCGGACTCGAACCGAGATGCTCTAGCACTGCTTCCTAAGAGCAGCGTGTCTACCAATTTCACCATAGCGGCCTATCTTGAACTCATAATAGCCTATTATTAAGCAGACGTCTAGATTTAATAAAAATTGGGTGTAATATTTATTAGGAAAGATTTTAATAGATGAATAAAAATTTGTTTAAATAGGTATTTGAAGGTTCATTATTGGAAGTTTAGGGTCTTCATTTTTTATACTCCCCTTGGCTTTAATTCTTGTAAAACGAAATAGTCCTACTCTAAATTAAGCGATGGTACCCCCAAGAAAATTTCGTTTTAATCTAATGAACTGTTTTTGATTTATTTGATTTCAAAACACTTTCTCAATGAAAAAAAAGAATCGCTTTTTGATCATCCAAAATTGATACATATTTTTACAGATTCACTAAGTATTTTGAGTGGATTGATGCCGAGAGATAGACCAGGGGCTATATAGGACTTAAAAGTGACTATATCTAATCATGACAACCGGAATAAAATAAATAAAATAGGTGGATGGGGAAAAAAGGATTCCCCACCTTGTAAATGATAAACAAAACGAATTCTCTTGTGTTTTTTGGAAACTTTTTTACTAATTTAGTAAGGTAAAGAGAAGAATTCTTATTATACAGATTCTAAAAGCCTAGGGAATAAAAATAGGGCATTTTTTTCGAAACGATTCCATTTTTGAGTTGGGTAGATTGCGATTATTCCAACATTTTCTGTTTTATTACTAATTTTCTTTTTTATTATTAGTTGTTTGTTGCACAAAAAAACTTTTGGAATTCCCAGTAGAAAGAGATTTCCCCAAGGAAAACGCTTTTACCGCGGCCTGACCCCCCTTCCTTTTCCAAAAATTTTTACGAATACGCTTTTTTGATGCAGAAGTACGTTTTTTTGGAACTGCCATTTAAATAAAAATTAAGAGATTACTCATTAGTATAGCTGGATGTGAAAGACATTTATTGTTAAAAAAAAATAAGCGCTTTTCTAATTCATTCTATTTTTTTAAAGAATATCTTTTCAAACCAAAAAAAATTTTTTGGTTGATATTTATCTTTCAAATTAGTTCCAAATACATATTTTTAGAATCTCTTATGCGATAGCAATGGAATTAATTGAACTTAATACAATAACGAATAGTAATTAATTTACCCCTCTTTTTACTTCCATCATTATTTTATTTACATCGAATAGACAATAAAGGGGATAATCCCCATGTTTTTAGTATGTTTAATAAACACTTTATTTAATTTTGTTTATTAACTTGGCAAACTCGGGAAAAGAGACGAAATTAATTGCATCTTTGATTTGAATTTTCAAATTCAAGGAAAGGAAAACTTGAATGGTTTTCTTTCCTATGATTTAATCACGATTTGACCAATTGGAACTTCTTGATTTGAATATTTGAAGTATTTAATAGAAAGAATAACTCAAAATTTATCAAATTTAAATTATTTATGTTAGTGCATATCGTGATTTTTTATTGATTCTTTTGAAAAGAGCTAAGATCCGGCAAATCGAAAATAATTATATAGTAATTAAGAATTAAAAAACTTTTTTTTATGGAACAGACATATCAATATGCGTGGATCATACCTTTCGTTCCACTTCCAGTTCCTATGTTAATAGGAGTAGGACTTCTTCTTTTTCCGACAGCAACGAAAAATCTTCGTCGTATGTGGGCTTTTCTAAGTATTTTATTGTTAAGTATAGTCATGATTTTTTCAACTAATTTGTCTATTGAGCAAATAAATAGCAATTTGATCTATCAATATGTCTGGTCTTGGACTCTCAATAATGATTTTTCTTTAGAATTCGGATACTTGATTGATCCACTTACTTCTATTATGTCAATGTTAATCACTACTGTTGGAATTATGGTTCTTATTTATAGTGATAATTATATGTCTCATGATCAAAGTTACTTAAGATTTTTTTCTTATATGAGTTTTTTCAGTACTTCGATGTTAGGATTAGTTACTAGTTCGAATTTGATACAAATTTATATTTTTTGGGAATTGGTTGGAATGTGTTCCTATTTATTAATAGGTTTTTGGTTTACAAGACCTCTTGCAGCAAATGCTTGTCAAAAGGCATTTGTAACAAATCGTGTAGGGGATTTTGGTTTATTATTAGGAATTATAGGTTTTTATTGGATAACCGGTAGTTTTGAATTTAGGGATTTATTTGAAATATTCAATAACTTGATTGCTAACAATCAAGTAAATTCTACCTTTGTTACATTGTGTGCTGTTCTATTATTTGCCGGTGCAGTTGCTAAATCTGCGCAATTTCCTCTTCATGTATGGTTACCTGATGCTATGGAAGGACCCACTCCCATTTCGGCTCTTATACATGCTGCTACTATGGTGGCAGCGGGAATTTTTCTTGTAGCTCGCCTCCTTCCTCTTTTCATAGTTATACCCCATATAATGAATATAATTTCGTTGATAGGTATAATAACAGTATTATTAGGAGCTACTTTAGCTCTTGCTCAAAAAGACATTAAAAGGGGTTTAGCCTATTCAACAATGTCTCAATTGGGTTATATGATGTTAGCTCTAGGAATGGGGTCTTATAAAAGTGCTTTATTTCATTTGATTACTCATGCTTATTCCAAAGCATTATTATTTTTAGGATCTGGATCTATTATTCATTCAATGGAAACTGTTGTTGGTTATTCTCCGGATAAAAGTCAGAATATGGTTCTTATGGGTGGTTTAACGAAATATGTGCCAATTACCAAAACCGCTTTTTTAGTAGGTACACTTTCTCTTTGTGGTATTCCACCCCTTGCTTGTTTTTGGTCCAAAGATGAAATTCTTAATGATAGTTGGTTGTATTCACCTATTTTTGCAATAATAGCTTGGACCACAGCAGGATTAACTGCATTTTATATGTTTCGGATCTATTTACTTACTTTTGAGGGGCATTTAAATGTTTATTTTCAAAATTACAGTGGAAAAAAAAATAAAGTTTTGTATTCAATATCTATATGGGGTAAGGGGTGTTCAAAAATAATTAACAAAAATTTTCGTTTATTAAAAATGCATAATCCTCATCCTTCTTTTTTTTTGAAAAAGGCATATCAAAGTGATGAGAATCTAAAAAAAAGAAATAGAGGACAACCTTTTATTAATAGTATTCATTTTGAAAATCAAAAAACTTATCTATACCCATATGAATCGGACAATACTATGTTATTTCCTTTACTTGTATTAGTTCTATTTACTTTGTTTGTTGGATCTCTAGGAATTCCTTTTAATCAAGAAGGACGAGATCTCGATATATTATCGAAATGGTTAGCCCCATCTATCAACCTTTTACATCAAAAGTCAAAGGATTTGACAGATTGGTATGAATTTTTGAAAGATGCAATTTCTTCAGTCAGTATATCTTATTTAGGAATACTTCTAGCGTCTTTTTTATATAAACCCATTTTTTCCTCTTTCAAGAATTTTGACTTAATTAATTCATTTATTAAAATTGGTCCCAGAAGAAACCGTTGGGACAAACTTTTAAATATCTTGTATAATTGGTCATATAATCGTGCCTATCTGGATGTTTTATATACAACATCTTTGACCGGTTCAATAAGAGGATTATCTCAATTAACTCATTTTTTTGATAGACGAGTAATTGATGGAATTACGAATGGCGTTGGTGTTGTAAGTTTCTTTCTAGGAGAAGGTATCAAATATGTAGGAGGCGGTCGCATCTCTTCTTATCTTTTACTCTATTTCTCTTGTATATCCATTTTTTTCCTTTTGTTTCTTGGTATAATCCCCGTAGAGTTCATTAGATGAAGATTTTTCAAGTGTAGATGGGGATATCCTTCTTTTTAGCATTTCCAAAAAAATGGATACACTAGGGGGATATGTAAAACAGATTTTTTCTTTTCCATCACTTTGACATATGTCAAAAAAATATTGTGACATTTCATTTCTGACAGCTCTGTCAAATTGATTATTTTTGATGTAGCGAAAGGGTCGATTCCATCGATTTGAATCGAAAAGCAGAGTTACAAGATTTTTTTCAAAGCAAAAAGGGTCTTTATTTGCAATTTTTGTCGGAAGTATTTGAATTATTGAATTGTCATGATTTTCATTGATATTCAAAAGATAAGACTCTTCAGAAACGGGTCCATTTTTATAGCCTGTCTCTGTAACTCGAAAATGGAATTCATCTTCCTTTCCATTGACTCGAATTTCTTCCGTTTCATCAATTTTGTTCGGATCCACCCTTTCTTCCGTTTTTGAGGTTTCTTTCAGTTTCTTAGTAAGAATGGGTGACGGTATTCTGCCTAAATAGTAGACACAGGTAATAAAGAAGAGAATACTAAAGATCCGAGCCATAGAATTTCTCAATTCTGCTACAAGGTACTTATTAGATCGAATGTACTTATTCGATCTAATAGAATTATTTTGCCGTATCCAGACTAATCCCAATTCAAGCCATTTCATGAAAAAAATGTGACCAATTAA